GCTGGCGTAGCTTAACTAAAGCATAACACTGAAGCTGTTAAGATGGACCCTAGAAAGTCCCGCGGGCACAAAGGCTTGGTCCTGACTTTATTATCAGCTTTAACTGAACTTACACATGCAAGTCTCCGCATTCCTGTGAGGATGCCCTTAATCCCCTGCCCGGGGACGAGGAGCCGGCATCAGGCACGCCCCGGCAGCCCAAGACGCCTTGCTAAGCCACACCCCCAAGGAAACTCAGCAGTGATAGATATTAAGCTATAAGCGAAAGCTTGACTTAGTTAAGGTTAAGAGGGCCGGTAAAACTCGTGCCAGCCACCGCGGTTATACGAGAGGCCCTAGTTGATAATCACCGGCGTAAAGAGTGGTTAGGAATTATATTTAATAAAGCCGAACACCCCCTTGGCTGTCATACGCACCTGGGGGCACGAAGCCCCACTGCGAAAGCAGCTTTAATCACCACCTGAACCCACGACAGCTATGACACAAACTGGGATTAGATACCCCACTATGCCTAGCCGTAAACTTTGATGGAAACATACAACTAATATCCGCCAGGGAACTACAAGCGCCAGCTTAAAACCCAAAGGACTTGGCGGTGCCTCAGACCCACCTAGAGGAGCCTGTTCTAGAACCGATAACCCCCGTTCAACCTCACCACCTCTTGTTTTCCCCGCCTATATACCACCGTCGTCAGCTTACCCTGTGAAGGATTTATAGTAAGCAAAATGGGCATGACCCAAAACGTCAGGTCGAGGTGTAGCGCATGGGGTGGGAAGAAATGGGCTACATTCTCTAAATTAGAGCATTACGAACCACGCTGTGAAACCAGCGTCCGAAGGTGGATTTAGCAGTAAACAGAAAGCAGAGAGTTCTCTTGAAACTGGCTCTGAGGCGCGCACACACCGCCCGTCACTCTCCCCAAGTTCAATATATCCTTCTAACTAAGAAGTCAACCGAACAAAGGGGAGGCAAGTCGTAACATGGTAAGTGTACCGGAAGGTGCACTTGGAATAACCAGAGTGTAGCTAAGACAGAAGAGCACCTCCCTTACACCGAGAAGACATCCGTGCAAATCGGGTCACCCTGAGCTGACTAGCTAGCCCACACATTTGGTCTAACACCACAACATACATACCCCCACAAAACTTAGAATTAAGTCAACAAACCATTTTTCCCCCTTAGTATGGGCGACAGAAAAGGGAATAATCGAGCAACAGAGAAAGTACCGCAAGGGAAAGCTGAAAGAGAACTGAAACAACCCATTTAAGCCTAGAAAAGCAGAGATTAAATCTCGTACCTTTTGCATCATGATTTAGCCAGCAAACCCGAGCAAAGAGAACTTTAGTTCAGGCCCCCGAAACTAGACGAGCTACTCCGGGACAGCCTATTATAGGGCCAACCCGTCTCTGTGGCAAAAGAGTGGGAAGAGCCCCGAGTAGAGGTGATAAACCTATCGAGCCTAGTTATAGCTGGTTGCTTAGGAAATGAATAGAAGTTCAGCCCCCTGGCTTTCTTAGGACCTCAAGGTAAAACTAACCTCGTCCCATAGAAACCAAGGGAGTTAGTCAAAGGAGGTACAGCTCCTTTGAACAAGGACACAACCTTTACAGGCGGCTAAGGATCATAATTACTAAGGTAACCTGTTACAGTGGGCCTAAGAGCAGCCACCTGCATAGAAAGCGTTAAAGCTCAGACAGACACGAACCTCTTATTTTGATAAAAAATCCTACCCCCTAACCGTACTAAGCCATTCCATGCCCCCATGGAAGAGATTATGCTAGAATGAGTAATAAGAGGGAACAACCCTCTCCCAGCACATGTGTAAGTCGGACCGGACCCCCCACCGACAAATAACGAACCCAGGCCAAGAGGGCAATGCAGGCCAGAAGAGAAACCAAGAAAAGCCTGCAAAATTAATCGTTAAACCCACACAGGAGTGCCCACAAGGAAAGACCCAAAGGAAGAGAAGGAACTCGGCAAACACAAGCCTCGCCTGTTTACCAAAAACATCGCCTCTTGCAAATCAAAGCATAAGAGGTCCCGCCTGCCCTGTGACTATGGGTTTAACGGCCGCGGTATTTTGACCGTGCGAAGGTAGCGCAATCACTTGTCTTTTAAATGAAGACCTGTATGAATGGCATCACGAGGGCTTAGCTGTCTCCTCTTCCAAGTCAGTGAAATTGATCTGCCCGTGCAGAAGCGGGCATAAGTACATAAGACGAGAAGACCCTATGGAGCTTTAGACACCAGGCAGATCACGTCAAGCAACCTTGAGTTAACAAGTAAAAACGCAGTGACCCCTAGCCCATATGTCTTTGGTTGGGGCGACCGCGGGGGAAAACAAAGCCCCCATGTGGACTGGGGGCACTGCCCCCACAGCCGAGAGCTACAGCTCTAAGCACCAGAATTTCTGACCAGAAATGATCCGGCGAACGCCGATCAACGGACCGAGTTACCCTAGGGATAACAGCGCAATCCTCTCCCAGAGTCCCTATCGACGAGGGGGTTTACGACCTCGATGTTGGATCAGGACATCCTAATGGTGCAGCCGCTATTAAGGGTTCGTTTGTTCAACGATTAAAGTCCTACGTGATCTGAGTTCAGACCGGAGTAATCCAGGTCAGTTTCTATCTATGAAGTGATGTTTCCTAGTACGAAAGGACCGGAAAGAAGGGGCCCATGCTTAAGGCACGCCCCACCCCCACCTGATGAAGGCAACTAAAACAGGCAAGGGGGCACACCAAGGTGTGCCTGAGATAACGGCGCGCTAAGGTGGCAGAGCCCGGTAATTGCGAAAGGCCTAAGCCCTTTTTCTCAGAGGTTCAAACCCTCTCCTTAGCTATGATCACGACCCTAATTACCCACGTTATTAACCCCCTTGCCTACATCGTGCCTGTTCTCCTAGCAGTTGCTTTCCTTACCCTCCTAGAACGGAAAGTTCTCGGGTATATACAACTTCGGAAAGGACCTAACATTGTCGGCCCCTATGGATTACTTCAACCCATTGCAGATGGAGTTAAGCTCTTTATTAAAGAACCGATTCGACCATCTACCTCCTCCCCCTTTGTATTCCTCGCCACACCAATACTTGCCTTAACACTCGCACTTACCTTGTGGGCCCCCATACCCATTCCCTACCCCGTCACTGATCTCGGCCTAGGGGTACTCTTTGTCCTTGCCTTATCAAGCCTGGCCGTATATTCGATCCTTGGCTCAGGCTGGGCCTCTAATTCTAAGTATGCTTTAATTGGAGCCCTTCGAGCTGTAGCACAAACTATTTCCTACGAAGTAAGCCTGGGCCTTATCTTACTTAGCGTAATTATTTTCACCGGGGGATTTACACTTCAAACTTTCAATGTTGCTCAAGAAAGCATCTGATTGCTCGTCCCAGCCTGACCCCTTGCTGCCATGTGATATATTTCAACGCTAGCTGAGACAAACCGTGCGCCCTTTGACCTAACAGAGGGGGAATCAGAACTAGTCTCAGGGTTTAATGTAGAATACGCTGGAGGGCCCTTCGCCCTTTTTTTCCTAGCAGAGTATGCCAACATCCTTCTCATAAATACGCTCTCAACTATCCTGTTTCTAGGGGCATCACACATCCCCGCCCTCCCCGAGCTAACAGCCATGAATCTAATAACAAAAGCCGCCCTACTATCCGTAGTATTTTTATGGGTGCGAGCCTCATACCCCCGCTTTCGGTACGACCAGCTCATACACCTTGTTTGAAAAAGCTTCCTACCTATAACCCTGGCACTTGTCCTATGACACCTTGCACTCCCAATCGCGCTAGCCGGCTTACCACCACAGCTTTAATACTGCAGGAATTGTGCCTGAATGTTTAAGGACCACCTTGATAGCGTGGCTGATAGGGGTTCAAGTCCCCTCAATTCTAGAGAGAAGGGGCTCGAACCCATCCTCAAGAGATCAAAACTCTTGGTGCTTCCACTACACCACTTTCTAGTAAGGTCAGCTAAATAAGCTTTTGGGCCCATACCCCAAATATGTTGGTTAAAATCCTTCCCTCACTAATGAACCCTTATGTACTCACCATCTTGCTTTCAAGCCTCGGCCTGGGCACAGTCCTCACCTTTGCCAGCTCCCACTGACTTCTTGCATGAATAGGACTTGAAATCAACACCCTTGCCATCATTCCTCTCATAGCACGGCAATACCACCCCCGAGCAGTTGAAGCTACAACAAAATACTTCTTAACACAAGCCACCGCTGCAGCCATGATCCTGTTTGCTAGCACCACCAATGCCTGGCTGGTTGGAGAATGAGATATTCAACAATTAACCCACCCAATTGCAGTTACAACCGCCATACTGGCCCTTGCACTTAAGGTAGGCCTGGCACCAGTACACTTTTGACTCCCAGAAGTCCTTCAAGGTTTAGACCTCACCACCGGGTTAATCCTTTCGACCTGACAAAAACTTGCACCCTTTGCACTCATGCTCCAGGTAGCCCCAACTGTTAACTCCTCCCTAATTGTTACACTAGGGCTTCTATCAACTCTCGTCGGGGGTTGAGGAGGACTTAATCAAACCCAACTACGTAAGATCCTAGCATACTCCTCAATCGCCCACCTCGGATGAATAGTACTGATCATACAATTCGCGCCTTCCATCACCCTCCTGAGCCTGATCATATATATTATCATAACATCTTCAGCCTTTATAACACTAAAAACTAATAACTCCTTGACCATTAATGCCCTTGCAATCTCCTGAACTAAAGCCCCCACCCTGGCCGCACTAGCCATTCTAGTCCTCCTATCACTCGGAGGCCTCCCACCTCTCTCAGGATTTATACCTAAATGACTAATTTTACAGGAACTAACGAAACAAGGCCTACCAATATCCGCCACACTAGCTGCCATGACGGCCCTTCTCAGCCTGTACTTCTACCTACGACTATGTTATGCCATAACCTTAACTATCTGACCCAACACCCTCGCCGCCACTACCCCCTGACGACTGGACTTTACCCATACTACCCTACCACTATCACTTGTTACTATGTTAGCCCTAAGCTTACTTCCCCTCACCCCTGCCATAGCTGCATTACTAAACTTATAACAAGGGCTTAGGATAGCACTAAGACCAAGAACCTTCAAAGTTCTAAGCGGGAGTGAGAATCTCCCAGCCCTTGTTAAGACTTGCGGGACTCTATCCCACATCTTCTGAATGCAACCCAGACACTTTAATTAAGCTAAAGCCTTTCTAGGTGGGAAGGCCTCGATCCTACAAACTCTTAGTTAACAGCTAAGCGCTCTATCCAGCGAGCATCCACCTACTTTCCCCCGCCACCGGGGTGGCGAGGCGGGGGAAAGCCCCGGTAGGCTGTTAGCCTACTTCTTCAGGTTTGCAATCTGACATGTAAGTACACCACAAGGCTTGATAAGGAGAGGATTTGAACCTCTGTTCATGGGGTTACAATCCACCGCTTAACTCTCAGCCACCTTACCTGTGGCAATCACACGATGATTTTTCTCAACCAACCACAAAGACATTGGCACCCTTTATTTAGTATTTGGTGCCTGAGCCGGAATAGTCGGCACAGCCCTGAGCCTTTTAATCCGAGCGGAACTAAGCCAACCCGGGGCTCTTCTGGGGGATGATCAGATTTATAATGTAATCGTCACGGCCCATGCCTTCGTTATGATTTTCTTTATAGTTATGCCAATTATGATTGGAGGCTTTGGAAACTGATTAATCCCACTTATAATCGGGGCCCCCGACATGGCATTTCCCCGAATGAATAACATGAGCTTTTGGCTCCTTCCCCCGTCTTTTCTCCTTCTCCTGGCCTCGTCCGGAGTTGAAGCCGGTGCCGGCACAGGATGAACAGTCTACCCCCCTCTGGCGGGCAACCTCGCCCACGCAGGGGCCTCCGTCGATTTAACTATTTTCTCCCTCCACTTAGCTGGTATCTCCTCTATCTTAGGGGCCGTTAATTTTATTACAACCATTATTAATATGAAACCCCCGGCTATTTCCCAGTATCAAACCCCTCTTTTTGTTTGAGCCGTCTTAATTACCGCAGTACTTTTACTGCTTTCCCTTCCTGTCCTAGCAGCAGGTATTACCATGCTACTCACAGACCGGAATCTAAACACCACTTTCTTTGACCCGGCGGGCGGAGGAGATCCAATCCTGTATCAACACCTCTTCTGATTCTTTGGTCATCCGGAAGTCTACATTCTGATTCTCCCCGGTTTTGGTATGATCTCCCACATTGTTGCATACTACTCCGGTAAAAAAGAACCCTTCGGGTATATGGGAATAGTCTGAGCTATAATAGCCATTGGACTCCTAGGCTTTATCGTCTGGGCCCACCATATGTTCACTGTTGGGATGGATGTTGACACTCGTGCCTACTTTACATCTGCCACTATAATTATCGCCATCCCTACAGGTGTAAAAGTATTTAGCTGGTTAGCTACATTGCATGGTGGTTCAATCAAATGGGAGACGCCACTTCTTTGAGCCCTGGGGTTTATTTTCCTATTTACAGTGGGAGGACTGACAGGCATTGTCCTAGCAAATTCCTCCTTGGACATCGTCCTTCACGACACCTACTACGTAGTCGCCCACTTCCACTACGTTCTATCAATAGGAGCTGTTTTCGCCATTATAGGCGCTTTCGTGCACTGATTCCCCCTATTTACTGGGTATACTCTTCACAGCACATGAACTAAAATCCACTTCGGAATTATATTTATTGGCGTAAATTTAACCTTCTTCCCCCAGCACTTTCTAGGCCTTGCGGGGATACCACGACGGTACTCTGATTACCCTGATGCCTACACACTTTGAAACACTGTCTCTTCAATCGGATCCCTTATCTCCCTCGTTGCCGTGATTATATTCTTATTTATCCTTTGAGAAGCCTTTGCCGCCAAACGGGAGGTCGCATCAATTGAACTGACCTCAACAAACGTAGAGTGACTGCACGGGTGTCCTCCAACCTATCACACATTCGAAGAACCGGCGTTTGTACAAGTACAAGCAGCCTAACGAGAAAGGGAGGAATTGAACCCCCATGTGCTGGTTTCAAGCCAACCGCATAACCACTCTGCCACTTTCTTCCATAAGACACTAGTAAAACTAGTATATTACACTGCCTTGTCAAGGCAAAATTGTGGGTTAAAACCCCGCGTGTCTTGAGCACTTAGCTACAATGGCACATCCCTCACAACTAGGATTCCAAGACGCGGCCTCACCTGTAATAGAAGAACTTCTTCACTTCCACGACCATGCTCTTATGATTGTTCTTCTTATCAGCACACTAGTGCTTTATATCATCGTAGCAATAGTCTCTACTAAACTTACTAACAAGTACATCCTCGATTCTCAAGAAATTGAAATCGTTTGAACTATCCTTCCAGCAGTTATCCTTATTCTTATCGCTCTCCCCTCCCTCCGAATTCTCTATCTTATAGACGAAATTAACGACCCTCACCTCACCATCAAAGCAATAGGACACCAGTGGTACTGAAGTTATGAGTACACTGACTACGAGGATCTAGGATTTGACTCTTACATAATCCCCACCCAAGATCTAACTCCCGGACAATTTCGCCTGTTGGAAGCAGACCACCGAATAGTGGTCCCCGTGGAATCTCCAATCCGAGTTCTAGTTTCAGCTGAAGATGTCCTTCACTCCTGAGCTGTCCCCTCTTTAGGTGTAAAAATAGACGCCGTCCCCGGACGTTTAAATCAAACAGCCTTTATTGCCTCTCGACCCGGGGTGTTCTACGGACAATGTTCTGAAATTTGCGGTGCTAACCACAGCTTCATGCCCATCGTTGTCGAAGCAGTGCCCCTTGAACACTTCGAGAAATGATCCACTATAATACTTGAAGATGCCTCACTAAGAAGCTAAATAGGGAATAGCGTTAGCCTTTTAAGCTAAAGATTGGTGGCCCCCAACCACCCCTAGTGACATGCCCCAACTCAACCCCGCCCCCTGATTTGCCATCTTGGTATTCTCGTGACTGGTTTTCCTAACTGTTATTCCCCCCAAAGTCCTTGGCCACACCTTCACGAATGAGCCTACCTCACAAAGCACTGAAAAAGCTAAACCTGAACCCTGAAACTGACCATGACACTAAGCTTCTTTGACCAATTTATAAGCCCCACATACCTGGGCATCCCACTCATTGCTGTAGCACTAACCCTCCCATGAATCCTCTTCCCAACCCCCTCTGCCCGGTGACTAAACAACCGCCTTATCACACTACAAGGGTGGTTCATCAACCGATTTACCCAACAGCTTCTTCTCCCCTTAAACCTAGGGGGCCATAAGTGAGCAGTAATGCTAACCTCTTTAATGCTATTCCTAATTACCCTGAATATATTAGGCCTTCTTCCATACACCTTCACCCCGACCACGCAACTCTCCCTAAATATAGGGCTTGCAGTTCCACTATGACTTGCAACAGTTATTATTGGCATACGAAACCAACCAACTGCCGCCCTGGGGCACCTCTTACCTGAAGGAACCCCCGTCCCACTCATCCCGGTTCTTATCATCATCGAAACAATTAGCCTCTTCATCCGCCCCCTTGCTCTAGGCGTACGGCTTACAGCCAACCTTACGGCAGGCCACCTTCTAATTCAACTAATTGCAACAGCAGCCTTTGTTCTTCTACCCATGATACCAACAGTGGCAATCCTTACTGCTATTGTCCTATTCCTGCTTACCCTTCTTGAGATCGCCGTTGCCATAATTCAAGCCTACGTGTTCGTCCTCCTATTAAGCCTTTACCTACAAGAAAACGTCTAATGGCACACCAAGCACACGCATACCACATGGTCGATCCAAGCCCCTGACCCCTAACCGGCGCAATTGCCGCCCTTTTACTTACATCAGGCACTGCAGTCTGATTCCACTTCCACTCGCTCACACTCCTAGCTATAGGAAATATTCTCATACTTCTCACCATATACCAATGATGACGAGATATTATTCGAGAGGGCACATTCCAAGGGCACCACACTCCCCCCGTCCAAAAAGGCCTACGCTACGGCATAGTCTTATTTATCACCTCCGAAGTGTTCTTTTTCCTAGGTTTCTTTTGGGCCTTCTATCACTCTAGTCTTGCCCCCACACCCGAACTAGGGGGCTGCTGACCCCCCACAGGCATTATTACTCTTGACCCCTTTGAAGTCCCACTACTAAACACCGCAGTCCTCCTAGCATCTGGTGTTACTGTTACATGAGCCCACCACAGCATTATGGAGGGTGAACGAAAACAGGCCATCCAATCTCTTACCTTAACTATTTTACTGGGATTCTACTTCACCTTTCTCCAAGGTATGGAGTACTACGAAGCCCCTTTCACAATCGCTGACGGCGTATACGGTTCCACTTTCTTTGTGGCCACAGGATTCCACGGCCTACACGTAATTATTGGCTCCACCTTCCTAGCCGTTTGTCTGCTTCGACAGATTCAATACCACTTCACATCAGAACATCACTTTGGCTTTGAAGCTGCCGCCTGATATTGACACTTTGTGGACGTAGTATGACTATTCCTTTACGTCTCTATCTACTGATGAGGCTCATAGTCTTTCTAGTATTAATGCGTATAAGTGACTTCCAATCACCCGGTCTTGGTTAGAACCCAAGGAAAGATAATGAACTTAATTACAACAATTGTTACCATCACCATCGCACTATCCATAGTACTGGCTACTGTTTCTTTCTGACTACCACAGATTACACCGGATGCAGAGAAGCTATCCCCCTATGAGTGTGGGTTTGACCCCTTGGGATCTGCCCGACTACCCTTCTCCCTGCGCTTTTTCCTTATTGCCATTTTATTTCTTTTATTTGACCTAGAAATTGCCCTTCTTCTGCCCCTTCCCTGAGGAGACCAACTAGACACCCCCACCCTAACACTTGCTTGGTCCGCCGCCATCCTTGCCTTACTTACCCTTGGCTTGATTTACGAGTGAACCCAAGGAGGCCTAGAGTGGGCTGAATAGGCAGTTAGTCCAAAACAAGACCCTTGATTTCGGCTCAGAAGACCATGGTTTAAGTCCATGACCGCCTTATGACACCAGTACACTTCAGCTTTACCTCAGCCTTTGTTCTAGGACTGATAGGACTCGCATTCCACCGCACCCACCTTCTCTCAGCCCTTCTTTGCCTAGAGGGAATAATACTCTCTCTATTTATTGCCCTGTCCCTCTGGGCACTTCAAATAGAAGCAACCGGTTATTCAGTAGCCCCCATGCTATTGCTAGCCTTCTCAGCCTGTGAAGCCAGCGCAGGCCTGGCCCTACTAGTAGCAACTGCACGAACACACGGCACGGACCGCCTCCAAGGCCTCAACCTTCTCCAATGTTAAAAATTCTCATCCCAACACTAATGCTGTTCCCCACAATCTGGCTTAGCCCTGCAAAATGACTATGGACAACATCAACTGCCCAAAGCCTACTTATTGCACTAGCAAGCTTATCCTGGCTCAAGTGGTCCTCAGAAACTGGCTGGACCTCCTCCAACCTTTATTTAGCCACAGACCCCTTGTCCACGCCCCTCCTAGTATTGACCTGCTGACTACTTCCCTTAATAATCCTCGCAAGTCAGAACCACATCAACCCAGAACCCCTTAATCGTCAACGGACTTACATCTCTCTCTTAGTCTCCCTTCAGATATTCTTAATCTTAGCATTTGGTGCCACGGAGATCATTATATTTTACATCATATTTGAAGCCACACTTCTTCCAACACTAATGATCATCACCCGATGAGGCAACCAGACAGAACGCCTTAGTGCTGGCACCTACTTCTTATTTTACACCTTAGCCGGCTCCCTGCCCCTCCTTGTAGCCCTCCTCCTCCTACAAAATGACAATGGAACACTATCCATGCTGACACTGCAATATACACAACCCCTCCACCTCCTAACATGAGGGGATAAACTATGGTGAGCTGCCTGTCTCCTAGCCTTTCTTGTAAAAATACCCTTATACGGAGTCCACCTTTGACTCCCCAAAGCCCACGTGGAGGCCCCAATCGCAGGTTCTATGGTCCTAGCTGCCGTCCTTCTTAAGCTAGGCGGATACGGCATAATACGAATAATAATTATACTAGACCCCCTAACTAAGGAACTAGCATACCCATTCATTGTCCTAGCCCTTTGAGGTATTATTATAACCGGATCCATCTGCCTCCGTCAAACGGACCTAAAGTCACTGATCGCTTACTCCTCCGTAGGACACATAGGATTGGTCGCAGGAGGCATTCTAGTTCAAACACCCTGGGGATTTACTGGCGCAATTATCCTTATAATTGCACACGGCCTTGCTTCCTCAGCACTATTCTGCCTAGCAAATACAAGCTACGAACGAACACACAGCCGGACCATACTTCTAGCCCGAGGTATACAAATAATCCTACCTCTAATAACCACCTGATGGTTTGTAGCTAGTTTAGCCAATCTAGCCCTCCCACCCCTTCCTAATCTAATGGGAGAACTCATAATTATCACCACTATGTTCAACTGATCACATTGAACTCTTCTCCTCACAGGAGTCGGAACGCTGATTACAGCCAGCTATTCCCTCTATTTATTCCTAATAACCCAACGAGGGCCCCTGCCTTCTCATATTATTGCCCTTGAACCCACCCACACCCGTGAGCACCTGCTTATCACCCTACATCTTATCCCCATTATCCTCCTAATCCTAAAACCAGAGCTCATATGAGGCTGGTGTTTCTGTAGATATAGTTTAACTAAAGCATTAGATTGTGATTCTAAAGACAGAGGTTAAAGCCCTCTTATCCACCGAGAGAAGTCTGTTGACAGTAGGGACTGCTAATCTTCTACCCCCTCGGTTAAATTCCGTGGTTCACTCGCGCTCCTAAAGGATAATAGCTCATCCGTTGGTCTTAGGAATCACAAACTCTTGCTGCAATTCCAAGTAGCAGCTATGCACCCAACCACACTCATCTTAAGCTCAACCCTTCTAATGATCTTGGCACTTCTTATTTATCCCCTTTTGACCACCCTTGACCCCAACCAGCGACCCGGAAACTGAGCCCTCACCCACGTTAAGACTTCCGTCAAGATGGCTTTCCTGGTAAGCCTGCTCCCCCTGTTCATTTTTCTTGACCAGGGGACGGAAACGATTGTCACCAACTGGCAATGGATGAACACCTCAACCTTTGATGTAAACCTCAGCTTTAAGTTTGACCACTACTCCGTCATCTTCACCCCTATTGCCCTCTATGTAACCTGGTCAATTCTTGAGTTTGCATCATGATATATACACGCTGACCCCAACATGAACCAATTCTTTAAATACCTCCTCCTATTTTTAGTAGCCATAATCGTTCTAGTAACTGCCAACAATATGTTCCAACTGTTTATCGGCTGAGAAGGTGTTGGTATTATATCGTTCCTCCTTATCGGGTGATGGTACGGCCGAGCCGATGCCAACACAGCTGCCATACAGGCCGTTGTGTACAACCGAGTCGGGGATATTGGACTTATCTTAAGCATGGCTTGATTTGCAACAAACCTCAACTCTTGAGAAATTCAACAAATATTCGCCTCATCAAAAGACCTTGACCTAACACTCCCACTCATAGGCCTCATCTTAGCCGCCACTGGCAAATCAGCACAATTTGGACTTCATCCCTGGCTTCCTTCCGCAATGGAAGGTCCTACGCCGGTATCTGCCCTGCTGCACTCTAGCACCATGGTTGTTGCAGGCATTTTCCTGCTAATCCGACTCCACCCCCTTATGGAGAATAACCAAACGGCCCTCACCACCTGCCTGTGCCTTGGTGCCCTAACCACGCTATTCACCGCTATTTGCGCCCTAACACAAAACGACATCAAGAAAATCGTCGCATTCTCTACATCCAGCCAACTAGGACTGATAATAGTCACCATTGGACTTAACCAACCACAACTAGCCTTTCTTCACATCTGTACCCACGCCTTCTTTAAAGCCATGCTATTCCTATGCTCAGGATCAATCATTCACAGCCTAAACGATGAACAGGACATCCGAAAAATGGGGGGTATACACAACCTCACCCCCTTAACCTCCACCTGCCTTACAATCGGTAGCCTAGCACTTACCGGCACCCCCTTCTTGGCAGGATTCTTCTCCAAAGATGCTATTATTGAAGCCTTAAATACATCTCACCTCAACGCCTGAGCCCTAACCCTTACCCTACTGGCCACCTCTTTTACAGCCGTATACAGCCTCCGGGTTGTATTTTTCGTGTCTATGGGGCACCCTCGTTTTACAGCTATCTCACCAATTAATGAAAATAACCCCTCCGTTATTAACCCGATCAAGCGACTAGCCTGAGGAAGCATTGTTGCAGGCCTTCTGATCACCTCAAACTTCCTCCCCTCTAAAACCCCCGTAATAACAATACCCCCCACCCTAAAGCTAGCCGCCCTCCTGGTCACCATTTTAGGTCTTCTTGTTGCACTAGAACTTGCATCCTTGACCAGCAAGCAATTTAAGACCACACCCAACCTTATTACACACAACTTCTCCAACATATTAGGCTTTTTCCCCGCCATTGTTCACCGACTAGCCCCTAAGCTTAACCTGACCCTAGGTCAGGCCATTGCCAGCCAAATGGTGGATCAAACATGGTTTGAGAAAATTGGACCAAAAGGGGTTGTATCCACCCACCTCCCCATAGTTACAACAACCAGCAACATGCAGCAAGGAATAATTAAAACATACCTCACCCTATTCTTCCTCTCAACAACCCTAGCTGTCTTATTAACCTCAACCTAAACTGCCCGAAGGGCCCCCCGACTAAGACCTCGAGTCAACTCTAACACCACAAATAGTGTTAGCAAAAGGACCCACGCACACACCACCAACAACCCCCCGCCTGAAGAATATATTAGGGCTACCCCGCTTGTATCCCCCCGCACAACAGAAAACTCCTTAAACTCATCCACCGCAACTCACGAAGTCTCATACCACCCACCCCAAAATCAACCCGCCACCAGAACCACCCCGACCACATAGGCCACCACATAACCTAAAACCGAGCGATCACCTCAAGACTCAGGAAACGGCTCGGCAGCTAAAGCAGCTGAATAAGCAAACACTACAAGTATACCTCCCAAATAAATCAAGAATAGTACTAAAGACAAGAACGACCCCCCATGCCCCACCAAAACACCACAGCCCACGCCCGCTGCCACTACCAACCCCAGGGCAGCAAAGTAGGGAGCAGGATTTGATGCAACAGCTACAAGACCCAAAACCAACCCCAATAAAAATAAAGACACTAGATAAGTCATAATTCCTGCTCGGACTCTAACCGAAACTAATGACTTGAAAAACCACCGTTGTTATTCAACTACAAGAACCTAATGGCTAACCTCCGAAAAACCCACCCCCTCCTAAAGATTGCTAATGACGCACTAGTCGATCTTCCAGCGCCCTCAAACATCTCAGTGTGATGAAACTTTGGCTCACTCCTGGGCTTATGTTTAGCCACCCAAATTCTCACAGGACTTTTCCTGGCCATGCACTACACTTCTGACATTTCAACAGCCTTCTCCTCCGTGTGCCATATTTGCCGAGATGTCAGCTACGGCTGACTCATCCGAAACATTCACGCCAATGGAGCATCTTTCTTCTTTATCTGCATTTATATACACATTGCCCGAGGGCTTTACTATGGCTCCTACCTATACAAAGAAACCTGAAATATCGGGGTTGTCCTTCTGCTCCTTACAATAATAACTGCCTTCGTAGGCTACGTTCTTCCATGAGGACAAATATCTTTCTGAGGTGCAACAGTCATCACAAACCTCCTTTCTGCCGTCCCCTACGTAGGCGGTGCCCTCGTGCAGTGAATTTGAGGTGGGTTTTCCGTAGATAATGCCACCCTGACACGATTTTTTGCCTTTCACTTCTTATTCCCCTTTGTTATTGCAGCTGCAACAGTCATTCACCTACTCTTCCTTCATGAAACAGGGTCTAACAACCCAGCAGGAATCAACTCTGATGCCGATAAAATCTCATTCCACCCCTACTTCTCATATAAGGACCTATTAGGATTTGTAGCTATACTACTAGGACTAACATCCTTGGCACTATTTGCACCCAACCTCTTGGGAGACCCAGATAATTTTACACCAGCCAACCCGCTAGTCACCCCACCCCACATCAAGCCTGAGTGATACTTCCTGTTCGCCTACGCAATCCTACGATCGATCCCCAACAAGCTAGGCGGGGTCCTCGCCCTGCTATTCTCTATCCTCGTACTCATGGTTGTCCCCATTCTTCATACCTCCAAGCAACGAGGATTAACCTTCCGGCCCCTCACGCAATTCTTGTTCTGAACCCTAGTAGCAGACATACTCATCCTCACCTGAATTGGCGGTATGCCTGTAGAACACCCCTTCATTATCATCGGCCAAGTCGCCTCAGTTATCTACTTCACCATCTTCCTAGTCTTAGCCCCCCTAGCCGGATGAGCTGAAAACAAAGCCCTCGAATGAGCCTGCCCTAGTAGCTCAGTGTAAGAGCGCCGGTCTTGTAATCCGGAGGCCGGAGGTTAAACCCCTCCCTAGTGCTCAGAGAGAGGAGATTTTAACTCCCACCCTTAACTCCCAAAGCTAAGATTCTAAATTAAACTACCCTCTGGCGCCACAGTGTACATGGTGAACCATATATCCTCATACAACCTGTGTATATATTACACCGCTATGTATAATATTGCATATTATGTACTGACCATATATTATTATTGCACGTGAGTAGTACATCCTATGTATTATCAACATAAGTGATTTTAAGCCCTCATACATCAGCACCATTCCAAGGTTTACATTAAGCAAGACTCGGATAATCACCAACGGAACCGTTCTAACCTAGGTAATTGCTAAACAACAAACCTCCAGCTTAACACGGGCTCCGTCTTTACCCACCAACTTTCAGCATCGGTCCCGCTTAATGTAGTAAGAACCGACCAACGATTTATCAGTAGGCATACTCTTAATGATGATCAGGGGCAAATATCGTATTAGGTCGCATCTCGTGAATTATTACTTGCATCTGGTTCCTATTTCATGGGCTATCCTTAAGAAACCACCCCCTGAAAGCCGAATGTAATGCATCTGGTTAATGGTGTCAACCTTACTGTTCGTTACCCACCTAGCCGGGCGTTCTCTTATATGCATAGGGTTCTCCTTTTTTTTTGTTTCCTTTCAGCTTGCATATACAAGTGCACACCGAGAAGTCTAACAAGGTCGAACTAGATCTTGGTCTCCAGCGGACACAATAATAATGGCGGAATGATATTCTATAAAGAATTGCATAATTGATATCAAGTGCATAAGGTCAGTTTCTTTCTTCATAGATACCTAAGATCTCCCCGGCTTTTGCGCGGCTAAACCCCCCTACCCCCCTACGCTGAGCGATCCTTATTACTCCTGTCAAACCCCGAAACCAGGAAGCCTCGATAGCGCTATTACCCATCAAACCGTACATTAATAAACTTTTGTTATACTTAACAAACTTTGGCACCGACAACCCTATTATCAAAACTACCCTTTAATTAAGATATACATTAATAAACTTTTGTTATACTTAACAAACTTTGGCACCGACAACCCTATTATCAAAGCACCCTTTAATTAAGTATGCATTAATAAACTTTTTGTATACATTAATAAACTTTTTGTATACATTAATAAACTTTTTATTGTACTTACAAACTTTGGCACCGACAATCCTATTATCAAAGCCACCCTTTAATTAAAGTATACATTAATGAACTTTTTGTTATACTTAACAAACTTTGGCACCGATAACCCTATCCTAAGGACCCCCCCCCATTAGAATGTAC